GAAATAGAATTCTAAATTAGAATTCAGAAATTCTAAAGTAAAGATAAAGATATTAAAGATAGTAAAGAGATATAAAGATATATGTATATATATATAATATAGGAAATCTATCATATAGTAAATAGAAATAGATAATATTCTATATAATATAGCTAATATAGAAAGAAAAAGTAAAGAATAGAGGACCCCGGCCCCCTCTCTTGACAGTAATCTATGTTATATATGTAAATCCTAGATGTGAAAAGAGTCAGAATTCATCTAGAAAAAGGAACATATATGATATATAAAGAAGAATAGGTGCACAACACAAATCAAAAGAAAAAAAAAAATACAATAGAAAGAATTTAAAATTGACTCATTCACTGAGTCAAGAATTTAATTGGATTCCATTGGGTGGTACCAACTCAATCAAATGCTAACTCCCATTTCTTTCTTATGGTCTTTCTTATGGAATTAACCGATTAACTTGTTATTGGATATTTATTTTGATTCAGTACTTTGAAAAAAAAGGATTTCGACAGATTTCTTATGATTTATGATTATGATAAGCAATCCCACTACTTCTTATCCTGTGGTTTCTACACTTGAAGAGCAAAATCTAGGGCGTATCGCTCAAATTATTGGCCCAGTACTGGATATCATTTTTCCACCGGGCAAGATGCCTAATATTTATAATGCTTTGGTAATTAAGGGTCGAGATACTGTCGGTCAGCAAATTAATGTAACTTGTGAAGTACAACAATTATTAGGAAATAATCGAGTGAGAGCTGTAGCTATGAGTGCTACAGATGGTCTGATGAGAGGAATGAAAGTGATTGACACGGGAGCTCCTCTAAGTGTTCCAGTCGGGGGAGCTACTCTCGGACGAATTTTCAACGTTCTTGGAGAGCCCGTTGATAATTTAGGTCCTGTCGATACTCGCACAAAATCTCCTATTCATAGATCTGCACCCGCCTTCATACAGTTAGATACGAAATTATCAATCTTTGAAACAGGGATTAAAGTGGTGGATCTTTTAGCCCCCTATCGCCGTGGAGGAAAAATAGGACTCTTTGGGGGAGCTGGAGTGGGTAAAACAGTACTCATCATGGAATTGATCAACAACATTGCCAAAGCTCATGGAGGTGTATCTGTATTTGGCGGAGTAGGTGAACGTACTCGTGAAGGAAATGATCTCTACATGGAAATGAAAGAATCCGGGGTGATTAATGAAAAAAATATTGCAGAATCCAAAGTGGCTCTAGTCTATGGTCAAATGAATGAACCGCCAGGAGCTCGTATGAGAGTTGGCTTGACCGCCCTAACCATGGCGGAATATTTTCGGGATGTTAATGAACAAGATGTACTTCTATTCATCGACAATATATTTCGTTTCGTTCAAGCAGGGTCCGAAGTCTCTGCCTTATTAGGTAGGATGCCTTCTGCAGTGGGTTATCAACCTACCCTTAGTACAGAAATGGGTTCTTTGCAAGAAAGAATTACTTCTACCAAGGAAGGATCCATAACATCGATCCAAGCAGTTTATGTACCTGCGGATGATTTGACCGACCCTGCTCCTGCCACGACATTTGCACATTTAGATGCTACTACCGTATTATCAAGAGGATTAGCTGCCAAAGGTATTTATCCAGCAGTAGATCCTTTGGATTCAACGTCAACTATGTTACAACCTCGGATCGTTGGCGAGGAACATTATGAAACTGCGCAAAGGGTTAAGCAAACTTCACAACGTTACAAAGAACTTCAGGACATTATAGCTATCCTTGGGTTGGACGAATTATCCGAAGAAGATCGTTTAACTGTAGCAAGAGCACGCAAGATTGAGCGTTTCTTATCACAACCCTTCTTTGTGGCGGAAGTCTTTACTGGTTCTCCAGGGAAATATGTTGGTCTCACAGAAACAATTCGGGGGTTTCAATTCATCCTTTCCGGAGAATTAGATGGTCTTCCCGAACAGGCCTTTTATTTGGTGGGTAACATCGATGAAGCTACCGCCAAAGCTATGAACTTAGAAGAGGAGAGCAAATCAAAGAAATGACCTTAAATCTTTGTGTACTGACTCCTAATCGAATGATTTGGGATTCCGAAGTGAAAGAGATTATTTTATCTACTAATAGTGGACAAATTGGGGTATTACCAAACCATGCCCCCATTGCTACAGCTGTAGATATAGGTATTTTGAGAATACGGCTAAACGACCGATGGTTAACGGTGGCTCTTATGGGCGGTTTTGCTAGAATAAGTAATAATGAGATCACTATTTTAGGAAATGGTGCGGAAATTAGTACTGACATTGATCCACAAGAAGCTCAACAAACTCTTGAAATAGCTGAAGCTAACTTGAGTAGAGCTGAGGGTAAGAGACAAGCAATTGAGGCAAATCTAGCTCTCAGACGAGCTAGGACACGAGTAGAAGCTGTCAAAGTGATTTCCTATTAGTAGGAAATCAATTCAATCAAAATCAAAAGAGTTCTTTATTATACACTACACACTACATATT